CGCCTACGACTATAAAAAAAGCTTTTGATAATCTTAGAAATAGTAAGCGGAAGTCACATATTTTTTTTGATTTATCTTACTTGTCACAAAAATATGTATTTTTTAAATTATCACAAACCCAAGTTATTAACTTCAATAAGTTAAGATCTATTCTTCAGGATAATGGACCGTCTTTTTTTCTTAAGAATGAAATAAAGTATTTTTTTGGAAGACAAGGAATATTTGATTCCGAAGTAAGACATAAGAAACTTCCAAATTATGGAATGAATCCATGGAAAAACTGGTTAAGAGGTCATTATCAATACGATTTATCTCAGATTACATGGTCTAGATTAGTTCCACAAAAATGGCGAAATGGAATAAATCAATGCCATACGTCTCAAAATAAGGATCTAAAGAAATGGTATTCCCATGAAAAAGACCAATTATTTGATTACAAAAAAAAACAAAATTCGAAAGTATATTTATTACCAAATAAAGAAGAGAATTTAAAAAAAAACTATAGATATGATCGTTTATCATATAAATATATTCATTCTGATACTAAGAAGAAGTCCTATATTTATAGATCATCATTAGAAACAAATAAGAAGAAAGAAAATTCCACCAGAAATAAAGAAAAAATTTTTAACATACTCGAAAATATTCCTATCAAGAATTATCTAGGAAAAAGTGATATTATATCTATGGAAAAAAATACAGATAGAAAATATTTGGGTTGTAATTTTAATACAAATATTCAGGTTGAACCTAATAAGGACCAAAAAAAGGATAAAATTCGTAATAACGGTCTTTTTTATCTTCCGATTTATTCAAATTCCAAAATCAATTACAAAAAGGTCTTTTTTGATTGGATAGGAATGTCTTTTGATTGGATGGGAATGAATGAAAAATTCTTAATCTTAAATCGCCGCACATCGAATCCGAAAGTTTTTTTCTTTCCAGAGTTTGTGATACTTTATCATAAATATAAAGAGAAACCTTGGTTTATCCCAAGCAAGTTACTTCTTTTTAATTTGAATATAAATCCAAATTTTAGTGAAAATCAAAATATCAACGGAAAGCAAAAGGAGGATGAGTATTTTTTAAATTTTAGCCCATTGGACTCAAAACAATATTTTGATTTAAAGAATCAAAACAATATTGAAGAATATTTTTTAGAATCGATCGAAAAACTAAAAATATTCCTTAAAGGAGATTTTCCTTTGCAATTAAGATGGACTGGACGTTTGAATCAATTGAATCAAAAAATGATGAATAATATCCAGATATATGGTCTCCTGGTTAGCCTCATAAATGTAAGAAAAATTACTATATCCTATATTCAAAGGAAAGAAATGAATCTGGATATAATGAGGAGGCGTTTAAATCTTACACAATTAACGAAAAAGGGAATATTAATTATGGAACCCGCCCGTCTATCTGTAAAAAATGACGGACAGTTTTTTATGTATCAAATCATAGGTATTTCATTGGTTCATAAAAGTAAGCACCAAAGTAATCAAAGATACCGAAACCCCCAAAATGTTGCTAAGAATAATTTTGATAAATCCATTCCAAGACATAAAATAAAAACTCTAAATAGAGACAAAAAGAATTATGATTTGCTTGTTCCTGAAAAAATTTTATCGTCTAGACGTCGTCGAGAATTGAGAATTCTAATTTCTTTCAATTTGAATTTAAAGAATAAAAATAATGTGCATAGAAATAAATTATTTTGCAAGGAGAACAAGATAAAAAACTGGAGTCAATTTTTGGATGAAAGTGAAAATTTTGACAACAAAAAAAATGAATTAATTAAATTAAAGTTCTTTTTTTGGCCTAATTATCGATTAGAAGATTTAGCTTGTATGAATCGCTATTGGTTTGATACCAATAATGGGAGCCGCTTGAGTATGTTAAGGATATACATGTATCCCTGATTTAAAATTTTAAGTTTCAAATATATTCTGTTGTTCTATCAATCATATTTTTCATTTTTTTCTTCTGTCCGTGATCTGTAAATATCCATGTTATATGCAAGCAACCCGACGGACATATGCATACATCCCAGTCTAGAATAAAAAATAAGGAAAAGGGGTATCAATTAAAGCTATAAATTAATAAAAAAATCTTCGTACTAAACTATTTGGTATCGTCTTTTTGTATCACTATCCAAATGAACTCAAAAATCGGATTGATTAATGTTAATTGATAAAATCAGGAATCTATAAAGAAATTATGATTATTGTGTATACTACATTAAAATCTCTGACATTATTATTACTGATCAATAAAATAAATATCTGTAAAAAAGGGAGTGTGAAATTCTTTTATGGTAAAAAATTCATTTATTTCAATTATTTTGCAAGAACAAGAAGAAAACAAAGAAAACAGAGGATCTGTTGAATTTCAAGTAGTAAATTTCACCAATAAGATACGGAGACTTACTTCACATTTGGAATTGCACAAAAAAGACTATTTATCTCAGAGAGGTCTGCGGAAAATTCTGGGAAAACGT